AGAAGGAAGAAGAACAAGAGCTACTGCGGTTGAGGAACAAGCCGTCGTGGCTGCACCTGTCAAGTTACACGGTCTTTCTGTTTGCCCGCTTTGATTAGGCTTTATTCCCGAGCGCTCTTTTTCAATACTCTGGTGGAACTGGAGAAGCAAGACTAGCCCTTCTTAGTCAAGCTTTGGCCTTGCCGCCTTTCTAATCGGCATCTTTTGATCGTTTCACTGTCATAATGGGAAAAGATCCACTACACTGGCCCGAGAAGGTGTGTAAACGGTCACTCTCACACAAACAAAAAGGTATCAACAATAGACACTATTTTCATTTAGAAAAAAAAGTAGGGACCTAAGCACGAAGCAAGATATCCTCTAGGAAGGATAAAGGCATTAGCCAATCCCAGGAGCGGAGCGTAGAAGGTATGAGTTCGACACCCGGTTAGCCCATAGCTTTATGGCTTAGAAGAGTAGCTGGCATTGGCTCTTTGCTTTAGGGACAGTCGATCAAGGGGATGACGGAAGATGGCAGAGAATGTAGAAGATAGCCACAGACAAGGACTTTCGGCAAAGAAGGTGTAGGCGGAATAAGCTGTGAGGTTTGGATTGGACAAAGCAAAAAAATGCCTTTTTGACACTAGAATACAAGGATCTGGTGAATAGGCCCGGTTCATTGGCCAGGAATCTTAACCCCCCCCCCAGTTCTCATTCCTGCCCTTCACCGTTCTCGTATGCTTAACACATGGTGTAGCTTTCTTGTCTAGCCTAAGGAATACGTTTCCGAGCGTTCCAGTCATGCATTGTGTTTCCAGTTTGCTTTTTGGCTATCTTTGCTAGAGATTCCGCGTGGAAATAAAATAGATCTTGATCTAGAGTCTGTCATGTTCGAGTATTCCATGTGTATTTCTTATGTATACTACTAAAAAAAAAAAAAAGGTTGGTCACAGTGCTCACCCTGTGTGATTTTCCCGGAAAGCTGCTCGGTTGTAACAACCGGCTCGGGATAGTATGGCTCTATCTTAGTTCCTGCCCCTCTCACTATAAAACGAATAACAAAGGGACTCGAAATGTATGTCTGCTAGGGCAATGGCAATCTATCAGGTTTAAGAATGAGCTCGACTGCCAAGGTTTAGGTTTCTTGTTTCTCGACCAGCCCTTGAACCGCTCCGTGGGCCTCGGGACTTGCTCGACCATAGGGAGAGGTTATTGAATAATCTCGAGTGATAACGAGAGGAAGCGGGGATTAAGGGAGCCAGAAGTAGAGGTAAAATTGAGGCTTTCCGAAAAGCTGTTGAGGATCTTTCTATTATGGATCTTTGATTTCTGGGGCCGGAATTTACATACTGTTAGGGAAGACTAGATCGAGCCTTGGCAGATAGCAGCTGGTGTAATCTTTTTCCCAAGGGCTCTGTTCATCACCTATCTAGTTCATACTCAGAGCATCTCCCAATCCGTATTGAGACTGTAGGTAAAATCAAAGGTAGGAAGAGGTGAAGACGTGCTGGTCCTTTCCACTTTGAGGCGAGATGGCTGAGGGATCCTGAATGTGAAGAGATTGCTTGGTACCCTTTTTTTGCTACTGCAAAGCTGGACTGATAGCGCACTGAACCGTACCGTAGTATGAATAAAAGGATGCACTCTTTACTGCCGCTTCCATGCTTATAAGCTTCCAGTCACGCTTGCCTGCCTTTCCTTTTTTTCTCTCCCGTATGCTATGCTTTGATATCAGCATAGGAAGAAGAAGGCAGTCGACCACAAGCCGACCTTTAGTCAAGAGATTGGTTAGGGGGCGATAATCTTTCCGGAAATTATTTTAATAAAACAAAACAAACAATAATTTTTTTTTTGAAAAGCGAGAGACCCTACCTGTTGATGACTAAATAGGTTCGAAGACGCCGCGAACAGGAAGTCTAACAATGCCCGGAGACCTCTGCCTACTCCGCTTCATCTTCTTTTCATTCCTTTAGCTACTCAGATGCTTCGTTCGCTAACGATCTTAGTCGAATGAGCCCATCCCTCTGGCTTCTACCCAGAAGTGGTCTGCTTTGCTCATCAAAGAGAAAGGATTCTCAAGAAAAGGGTCTTTCTTAGCTCACTGAGCTAAGATTGTATCCTTCTCCTGAGGCCCACCCTATCAAGACTGTGGTCTCTCTCTTCCTCATTTGAACTTGATGCCCAGGGTCTCCTATGACTACCACTTTCATTTCAGGAGTAAATCTCCGGCTTTTCAAAAGCTCATCTCTATAGTACCGGTGCGGTGGTTGGAGTCTCCCCTTCTCTTCTTATTGACATTGACCCAAGGAAAGAGAAAGGAATCCGGGCAAGCAGTCTTGCTTGTTAGCGTATAAGATCGAGTCTCTATTGAGAGGTTATCTCTTTATTTTCCTACCCGAGGAAGAAGTGCTCCACCGATAGGAAGCTCTAAATCATAAAAGAAAGGGCTTGTTCAGCTGCTCCTTTGAATGATCTAGCTCTTTCACTTGCTTTCTTATTCAGTCCTCGGAGACTCTTGCAGGATCCATCCAACAACTATTTCACTTCTCTTCTTTGCTCTCTTTTCTCTTACGTCATTTAGTTATTATTGCATTCTTACTAATACTAATACGAAGGTAACTTCATCTTTTTTTTTTTGAGTTCCTTGTAGACTAAAATTCGCATATACATATAAATTTTTTAGTTGTACGGTGAAACCAGTATCCCAATTTTTTAGTCAACCATAAGGAAATCAATCGGTACACATTAATGACTGAAATTAAATACTTCCCCGAGAAACTCTACAATAATTGGTTTAATCGATCGGTCTGTTGTCTGTGCTCTCTCTCTTCTGTGTTACTGGCTGTCATGGATCGGTCGCCCCTTTGACTCGTCCTAAAAGGGATAGGGATAAGGAGGCGAGGCAGATATTGAATTCACAGAGAAGTCAGTCAGACCTTTCTTTAGCGAGTCAAGATAGCAATGAGCATATCGGGATGATGAGATATGTCCCATCGAAACTCCTGATCCCGAGATTCGAAAGGAGCAGCTAAGAAGAATAAGCTGGGAAGAAACCTCTCCCGTTTTTGACTCACTCGTTAGGTCGAGCCTTAGCCTAATCGGCTTCTCTTTCGTTCTATAAGAACTCAAAATGGACTACTCGCTACAAGTATTCCGCTTTCTTACCTCTACTTCAAATAAAAATAGAGCTATAGAGCAGAGTCAAGAGAGCGGAGCTTTATACGAGGATTTATCTAGTAGTTACAAAAGATAGGAGGATCCTATTCAGGAAAGAAAGTGACTAATGGATTATGCGGGTTCTGTGCCAGAGGTGATTTTCAGGATAGAAGGATAAGTTGCTTCACTTTCACAGTAAGAAGTAAGATTCGCTAAACGCGAAGCGAACCTAGTGAACGTAAATAGCTCAGCGAGTAATCAATGTGTTTCCAAGCGAGAGGTCCCATTTCAGGGGATATGCCGGGGAAGGATGAACGACTGACAAAGCAAGAGCGAAGTGTACATTTTGGGCGAAGCTGGAATTTCCGCAGTCTTTCAAACAATTTGCGCAAGTTTGTTACATGGTCCTCTCCAACCCGTGACTTGGCTATCATGTCGTCCACATACATATACTTCAATCTCCTTATTATGTTATGCATCATGTCATGGAATAGAGTAACCATGGCCCTCTGATAAGTCGCCCCAGCATTTTTCAAGCCGAATGGCTTCACCTTATAACTGAAGGTTTCCCGCTTAGTGATGAAGGCTTTATCTTCTTCTTCCATTTGTATCTGATTATACCCTGAGAAGCCATCCATGAATGAAAACATAGAGTTTTTCGCAGTGTTATCCACGAGCACATCTATGTGGGGTAATTGAAAGTTCTCCTTCGGACTGGCCCGATTTCAGTCTCTGTAGTCTACACACATCCGAACCTTTACATTATTATTTGGCACAACATTGCATTGGCGATCCATTCCGAGTATTGGGCAACTTCTAGAAAGCCAGCATCAAATTGCTTCTTCACCTCCTCTTTTATCGCGAGGCTCGTTGAGACCTCCTCAGCCTTTGCTTCACTGGCTTATATCCTGGTTTCAGAGGGAGCTTGTGCACAACAACATATGGGTATAAGCCAGGCATATCTTGGTACGACCAAGCAAAGATATCTTTGAATTCTCGTAAGAGATCGATCAGTCTAGCCCTCTTATCTTAAGTCATTGGAGTGCCAATCATCACCTCCTGCGTGTCATCTTCTGACCCCAGATTTACTATCTCCACTGCATCCTGATTGGGTACTATCCCCTTATCATCATGTTCAATCAATCGGGACATTGGACATTCATCAGACATTTAGAACTCATCATCTTCATCTAGATCGTCACTGTCCTTTGCAATTATTGGTTCATTGAAATTGGTATAAAAAGTGGGATAGTTATGGTATGGGCAGAGCCCTCGGGAGCTACGAAATCTAAAAGTTTTCAGAGGGTCCCAGTCAGCAGGTACTTCCCCTCTCTCGGTCGATGGCACTGGATTGCCTGGTTGTTCTTCCCTATAAAGGTTGGAGATGCCTTGCCGGTTGAATCAAAGGATACTGGCTTGCTCAGATATCAGGTAAGGGTGAAAGCTAGCCAGCAGAAGAACAAGGGGAGAAGAGCACCTGGTGGGATTGGGTTAGCTAACATTTGTGAGGGGAAGGCCGGATGCATAAGTTGACGTTCTTTGGCGGGAGCATCAAAAACACTTGGATGTGGAGGCGCTTTTTGCCCTGTATTCGCATCTATCAAACTCAAATAAAGGATTAAAGGAATGAATGCAGCTAGAGTACATCACATAGATGGAAGGAAGAGGCGGCAGCAGAGCTCAGGGGTTATTCTATTCAAGGAGGAGTCACTATGACTGCAGTATATCTCTTTGGTATGATATGAAAGAGGCCCGATGAAATAACTCCATCTATTGGTTTATGCGCTCCAGTAAGCGATTTCGTCTCAAATGCTGCTCCGGCTTTTCTTATTCTTGCTTAGATGGCCCCGGTAGGAAATTCGATGCGAGGACTGTCAAGTAGGTAGAAAAGAGAAAAGAATACACTTACCTCTTATCGGCTCTTAAAGCAAGCGATAGCTAATCCATAAAAGAAAAGCAAGCTAAGATAAGGGAAAGGCAACGCATAAGCACACGCACGAGTACTTAGTAGACTTCTTTCTTGGTTGGGTGCTTCTTGAAGGCTCTCTAGTAAGCTCCAGCTATGGATAGGGAGAGGAGAAGGTACGAACTCGACTGATAAGGCCCACGGAGCGGTAACGAACTCAACAACTGAGTTGTTGAGGAGTGGGTTTAGAATAATCTCTACTTCTTTAGTGGAGGTTTAAGTTCGTAGACGCTCTTCTTTCTCACTCATTTCTCACGAGCTGGACTCGAACCAGCACCTTTGGGATCAAAAGACAGGCCCTGCCTCCAACCTTGAGCAATTCGTGTGAACAGCTAAATAAATAGCCCATCATCCTAATTGAAGGCCCATGCCTTTACTAAACGACCCAGAACGAAGTACTTTGATCTCGCGAAGTACAGGAAGATTTTCAATACGGAGAAACTAAAAGCCCTGCAAGGGATGTGAAGCCCTTCTCATCACCCAGTGGATCAAGGAGGCAATCCTTTTATTGAATCCATTCAAAATGATGTGCTAATCACAAGGCCTACTTATTCTCCTAATGCAACCCGGCGTTGTAGGGGATTCAATCTGATCTCAAGATATGCTCCTCCAAGGACTAAAGGTTAAGGGTGATCCCATCCAGCATAGGCGGGTAGAGTTAACTCATCCGGTAGCGAGGGGATGATGAACAATGATGCTATAGCTGCTCACCTTTCCGCTATCTGTCTTTAAGTTAGAGGAGGCTAAACAGCCCACCAACCAATCTTTCTTTCTATCTCGCGAATTCTTGATCTTCGGGGAAGGTTTTTTTACCAGAACATATCCGGGCCGGGTTGAGAGCTTTAAGCTGGGGCAGGCAGATATACGATCTCTTCCAGTACGAGTACATTCAAAGGGCAGATGGGTCGATTGCCCGAAGGAAGCACTCATTCATATATCTTGAAGTTGTGAGATAGCATTTTAATACCCTCGGGCTACACCACTACAAAGCCCGCAGGTGGAAAAGAGAAATATCTTCACTTGACTGACCCGTTAGGGTAAGCCGAGTCATTTGCTTGACCTTCACTCCTTTCCCTCGTTAGGGATTTCCGCTTTGTGTAGCATTGGAGCTGAAACCCTGACTTCGCCTACTTCCTCATCAAAGGCTAGTTACCGCCCCTTCAACCAGACTTTGATCGATTCCCCGACATCGAGAAAAGCGGGGGTAAGACTCCTAATTCTAACTGCTATTCATTGATTTTATTTGCTAAAGTAATACTGACCTCTGGCCTTTCAACTACGCTAGCAAGGCATCTGAAAAAAGATTTGGAAAGAGTCTGGTGCCTATGAGGTGCATGATTCTCTGCTGCTTTCTCTCCTTTAATCGCTTCGCACCTTTACCCAATAATAAATCCTCTTATACAAGGAATTGGATTCTCATGCTGAAGGACGAGAATGGAATTAGGATTAAAGAAGGGAAAGACCTTGGCGCTTGAGAGGACGAATAGCTCTTAGGGGGATCGGGATCAAGCACTGTTAGGAAAGGCTACTTAAAGGAAAAAAGCCCGGGTTACCTATTTTTTGTTTTTCTTTGAGATCGGACTTATCCTTTACCTATGGTGTGATTGACGGAAGTAGTCTATCTGCCCGCCAATGGGAAGCTTTGGAAGCTACAAATAGAACAACATTGGAAATGGATTAAATGACTGAAGAAGCGCTCCACTACGGCCGATTCAATAGTGTTTGTCCTAGCTCCCTGCAAACAAGGGTCGATGTAATTGAGGTTTGGGTAACGAACAGGTTCTTTCGGTAAAGAGGGAGACAAAGCCTTTTCACTTCAACTAATCGTTGATTGCTGGTAAGCCAGAAGCTTTGAGACGACTGATGTCGGTATTGTGTAGGGCAGTAGGTCGGGGCCTGAGCCAAGTCCTCCCATTCTAAAAGGGGAAAGGGGAGGGGCCTGAGAGGGAAGCCTATCAAATCAAGAATAAGCTAAGCAGACTGACAGCGCCCAGAGCTCGTTAGTTAGGTTCTGATGCTACGAAAAGGAATCAAAAGAGGACTCCATTTTCGAATAAGAAGCATTTACGAGGCTTCTGCCTTTGATGGACAAAAGGGCTAAAGTAAGTTTTCATCACATTACAACCCCTGGTTTTTTGAATCTTACTTTATTCAAGAAAATCTTTCTTCTCAGTTGGCCACCACGTTTCGGGGGAGGCTACAGAGGTAGCAGTAGGAGCTGTGGGCGCCCCTAGAAGTCAATTAATGCATCTATCGGTATGAATACGAAATTCCTTTTCTTCTCTATGGTTGCTTTTCCTTCGCTTCCAAGAAAACTTTCTTTTTAGATTTAGCTCCCTACTCTCGGTTACGAAGAGGGCGGAATAGAGCTAATTGCAACTGATTCTATAGCAGCCGATCCACCAGAAAATGCTGCTTTGCCTTCTTAGCTTGGAAAAGATTTTCTATTTTGAATTCGAGTTGTTCAGTCAGTGTAAGGCACCAGTGATGCTAGGCTAGGGCCGTTAAGAGCTGTTCGTGATGCACCGGTTCCACCTTACTTACTTTGGTACGACATATATAAATATTCTCTCTCCACTCCAAAAAAAGGTAGTTCAGATATTGATAGGAAATGGGGGTGGAGCTGAACAAGAAGTGAAATAGAACATATAGCGGAAACTGGGGATTTCCTTCTTTGCCACATCTTTCTTTATGAGATTCCCTATTCAGTCAGGAAAGACAATAAAATTTAAGTTTTTAGCTTTCCTTCCCTTTAGTCAGTCAGTATGGTTAGAGAAAGTCCCCTCTTCTCTTGCCCTAGTCAGAATAGCTCTAAATTAACCTTCCTGTACCGCAGGTTAATTAAGGAGAAAGAAGAAGACCAAGCTCCCTTGTACGCAGCAGTGATAGTCAGTATAGATAGCAAGCCAGTCTTTCTGTTAGTCAATATGCCCTTCCTTATTTATATAGTAGGGAAAAGCGATAGGTACTCATGAGCAACAAGTATCTGTCCTTTTCTTTTTCTTTCTTTAATAGCTTTAATTTAATAGAAACAACAAGAAGCAACAAAGTGGAATATAAAGAACAAGGGCAGGAGTGGCTAAGCTTGCCTCAACTCAGGGAAACCCCCACAACTTCGAAAGTTGCTTGTACTTTCACCGCCCGCCCCTGTAATCACGTCATTTGATCCCCTTCCTGGCCTCTTCGACATATGAATATGCCTCGCCTCGAAGAATAAGGAAGAATCATCAGCGAATAATGCCAACAATCCCTATGATTCATTTCGGTACAAAGAAGAAAGCGAGTCTCTGCTCGGCTTTCAAGAAAGTGCTACTTATTCTTCAGAAATCATCTACGGAGATGTCTCACTGCTTGTGACTTGACTTCTTTACCGGATTTCTAGGACAGGAAAGAGGGAGAGAAGGAGAAGTAGTGTAATCAATTTAGACCCCCAAAACAAGGTGAAAAGCTAATTCCTTCCTTACTGCAGTAGCTCTAGTAGTAGCAGTAGGAATAGTGGCCAAATAGACTGAATTCGTCTTAGTAGTCTTAGTGCCGTAGTAGGATTCCCTTCGTCCCCTTCCCTTTGTCCTTACCTGCTGACAGCAAGCATTCCTGGGGGAAGTAATCCGCCAAGGAATAGAAAAGAGAAGTTTAATCCTCCTGGTCCTATCGAACCAGTCACTTCATACCTGGTGGAAGGTGCAGATGAAAGAAAGAATCAGCAGTGGGAGCAGCAAGTCTTTTTAAAGTTTAAGAAGACCATATACGGTTAGATCTAATTCTAGCTTCTCGAAAAAAGGAAAGGGTTAAAAATAAATTTGGCAAAGGAGGGGCGCGAAGTAGGACTTCTATATCAGGGGTCTAATTCACAGTAGGGGTAGGCCCGGGATTAGTAGCCCGTTCTTAACCTCTCGTTATTACTCGAGTTCGTACCGTCAGTTTCGTATCTTGACGGGAGAATTGGCTTACCGTGCCTCCATTGCTGGATTGGTTCATTCCTTTGACGAGCAAGCGCTAAAGCCGGCTGGCATTGAGTCATACATCATCCCCTTATAATAGCAAAACTCAACAAGGCTCGACGCAAAGCACTAAATTTCAGGCGCATTAATCAGGCTTTGAAGGTCACACAAGAAGGCTATTAGACCGACAGTAGGAAGTGGTGGTTATAAATTGATCTTTTTAGGCAGGAGAAAGAATCTTGCATCTATCTCTAGTTGCTCCCTTGAGCGATCTATCCCTGGTTTTGTGACGTCGAGTTTGCTCTATTCTGCTCCTATCAAGCTTCGCTTCGCGCATGATAGCGGCATTATTGGGGGAAGGAAGTCGCTCGCTAGTGCACCTCACCAAGCGTCGCTAAGTCAATTCATGCTTCGACGCCTCGTGTTTTTGACAGAGTGTTGTGCCAGAGGTTCGGAGGAGCTATAACTCATTTTGGGCGAAAGCCCCTTCTTTCACTGCCGATTCTATTCCTGATGTGGCATTACCTGTGTTGGATAGGAAGAAGGAGGTATATGCGCGAGAGCAAAGATAGCTATTCGCTTGACTAGCTGTCCACCTCTGATCACCATCTGTTTCGTTACCTAGAGATGAGCTTGACTGGTACTCTAAGACGAAGGTGGTCCGATCAGGCAAAGCAGGCTCAACGTATGCTCTAGCTCCAAGATGGTAGTTTGAGTTTGAAAGGTGAAAGAGAATCGTCATAAATGATATTAAATGAGATTTTGATTCTCACTATTCGAATCTAGCGCGAATCAACATCTGTACTTTTAGCTAGTCTAGGTCGCTTGTGACTTATGTGGCTGACTCAGCTTCTCCCACTCAATTCTACGAACATACTAGCCATACGTGCTGGACGTACTGCTTACAAATTCATAGCTTTACTTGCCACTTGCCAAAGCTACTGGAAAAAGCATTCCTAACTGTAAAGTGGCCAGGACCATCACCTCAAGTACGAATCCCAGAAGGAGATGCCCCCCTCTATCCCTAAATCGCTGTTCTATTACTGGAGCATGAACAGAAGAACGATCGAAGGAATTGTCAAGAGGAGGGGTATCTGTGCGCTGCTCAGGATGATAGTTTTTATTCCGAGGATGATATGCTTATTCGATGACTGGGATTGCGCCGTAGTCACACCAAGCTCGTACTGCTGCGAAGCGCTTCCCTTAGGTAGGCTTATAGCACTTACCTACATAGAATACATAAAAGGAGGTTTGACATGCAGTAGTGCAATTCACTTTCAAGCATCGCATCGTACTATGCTATGGTTCGCTTGTCGGTTCACTTGTCGAGTTTTTTCTTTGTCACTAGATCACCCCTGTCTTTCGACATTTTAGTACAGTGCATGAGCGCTCAGATATGCCTAAAGCTATTTAGAGTTAGCTCACAAGCAGTTGTATGCAAGGCAGTCAGAGCCATCAGCGCCTCATTACTTCTGAGAAAATCCCACCTCTTGAACAATATACCATATCGAAGAAGCAAGAGTGGACTCCTCAGAAATGCGCTTTAGTTTCCGTGGCGCAACAGGAGGACGAAGAAGAAAGGCCTTTTTTCAAAGTATAATCAGACTCCAGCGTACCATGACGGATCCTCTGGATGGATTGTAATGGTAGGTTGTATTTAGCTCTCATAGAAATAGCTTTCGTGATTCTGATAGCAAGACTTGCCTGATCAAAGGACTTCTCATCAAGGTCCTTTGGTGCAAGCCGCTCTATCAGATAGTGTCTTACCATCCGCCACTCATAGCAAGTTAGCAACCCCTTATCAGGGAAGGCCAAACAGATATAAGCGGGAAGAGGTTAAGGTCCACTAGGAGCATAGATACTTAAGCAATGGCGCTAGCAAGGCCTAGATAGTCTATTAGAAACTGATACATCAAAAGACGATCTAGGTTGGGAGTACACACGGTAACCCCCTCCCCTTAACCTAACCCTAAAGTTGGCTTTAAGTTGAAGAAGGAGCTACGAATCCTCTGCACGCCATTATACACCCAATCGATAGAGGGGATAAATCCGTACTATCCAAATGATTGCGTACTATAAAGAAAGAAAGCGCTTAGCGAATTCGCAACAACCCGTGTGAGAGGCGAGGGATTTCTATTTCGAGATAACCGCCATACTCTGCTCCATGAGCGTCAAGTATGCTTGCGCTACCTTGGTGTAGGCAATAACAATATCGTCGCCCAAATAGCGTAATCCCAAAACTTCTTACCTGAAGCAGTGCGACTCTCTGTCTGAAGCGAGTTGATGCGCCCACTCCTTCTGTTTATGGATACTACACTAGGGTAGGTATTCGCCCACTCCTTCTGTTTCATGCAAATAGTCGCTACTACTTCTCTAGTAGTTCGATACTACTATTGGGCGATCCTACTTCTCTAGTTCTGTTCACACTAGTGCGATACGTAACTAGTAAAAATCACATTCTCTAGTTCTGTTAGTAGAGACCACTTCTGTTTCTTTGACTAGGGCGATAGTCGTTACTACTACTCTAGTTAGTCGATCCTACTTCTGGTTCTCGATAGGCGACAACTACTTCTGTTTAGTCTATAGTTCGATACTACTTCTATTGACTAGTTATGTACTACACTAGTTTTAAACAGGTAGGTAATCGCCCACTCCTTTTCTGTTACTACTTCTATTGACTACTTCTGTTACTAATGACAATCGATAGGGTATAATACAGTAGTTACTAGTTTCGATAATACACTTGTTTTTCGATACTTCTTCTGATTCGATTACTGTTTCGATTGACTACTTCTGTTTGTCTGTTTGTCGATAGGTGATAATACACTACTTTGTTTTTACACTAGTTACTACATAAGAGACTGCTACTGTTTATGAATACTACATATCAACAAGGCAAGGGCGCAACAACAGCTATTATACGAAGCAGTGCGACTCTCTGTTTGAGTAGTCTTTTTTCATCTATCGTTTTTCGCTGGTGAATACGGTGTAGCAAAAGTCAAACAAAAGCTAAGCGCACTCTCGTCGATCCACCACAAAGGTTAACGACGTATTCGACCTAGTTTTGAATAAAAACCCTTAGGTTAGATAATCGTAGTCTTGATATATGATATTAGAAATCTGTTTAAAGCAGGTGTCGCTACTACTTCTGTACTACACTAGTTTTAACTTCTTTACTAGGTTGTCGATACTACTTCTGGTAATGACAATCTATTCGGTACTACTTCTATTGACTAGTTTCGATACTCGTTCTATTTAGTCGATACTGCTACTAGTTTGTTTTAGTAGAAGAAGTGGGATAGATTTTATCTAAGATGCGCTAACCTTAAGACTGAGTTTGCGTTAGGGTACGAGCGAGTAGCTTCCATAGTCTTCCTCGCTATCTAAAGACTTATGTGATGGCTATTAGAGCCTACTCACAGCTCTCACAACCTTTATTATGTAACTCAGTTAAAGGT